CGAATAGTACTCAAGATCCTCTGTTTTCGCTTATCTAATAAATCATTTAATGAAAGTAGATTATCTTTCCATTCATTTCACAACTAGAATATCTCTTCCCGAACCAAACATGAATCTTTCGATTCATTTGGCTCTCACGCTCAATTGTTTCTTTTATCTTTTCTTTGATTGATGGGCATTCCCATATCTTTGAACAGAATGAGCCTATCCTCTCTTTTCTATTCGTATTCAAAGATATCGAAACTGATCTAACATCAGAATCTTAAGAGGACTCTTCAGACCAGATAAAAAAAATTGTCAGCAAAGTTGTTTCTTTATATGCTATGATAAATTAGATCAAAATTCTAATATAATAGAAATAGAATTCTGAACTTCATTACTTCATTCTCATTATTATTAGAATAAAATTTCGATTTTTTTCATCCAAAGAATTCTCTTTTTTATACAAATCTATTTTATACAAATACAATACATAGGTCGTCGATTCGGCAGTGGATAAAAAAGGGGGGACCCATCTTTCCAGTTAATGGTTCAAATAATTTTATCCATATGAGTGTTCTACATCGGATAAATTCCCAATTATTCTTTTTTTATCATTTTTAAACCTTTTTGGTACTAACGTAACGGTAGAAAGAATACCATGCTATGCTGTGCCTGGACTTCAAACAATTGATCTTTAACCATGTAAAAGACCTCAACATTATTGGTTGATAGAGAAGAGAATCAAAGTTCATTTACCAATTAGTCACGAAATGCTATGGTTCTTACATATGATTCCTGAATGAAATCCAATTCCTAAGTAATTCGTCGAGATTGTGCACCTTTTGTTCCTATTTCTGCTATAAAAAAGAATACATAATACATAAAGTGCAGCCGGTGAAATCCAACCTATTCTTGAAATACACAACTCGCACACACTCCCTTTCCAAAAAAAATCAATACACCCAGCACTACGCTTAGATTTATTGGATTTGTTGCTAAAATATCGGTATTAAACTCGAAACTCCCAGCGGATGGCCAGTGCCTCACGGAAACAAAAGAATCGGTTATATTTTTCATATGCTCTCCCCTTAGAGATAGGACTAACAAAGAACAGAGTTCTTTTTGTATCACTCCGCTTATTATTGTTAATGGAATTTGAGAATTCTCAAATTTCTTAGTTATGGTTATGTTTTTATTATTATTTTTTTTTTTTTTACATTTTTATTTTTCTTCTACGATGAAATTAAACATTAAACAAAAGGATTTGCAAATAAAAGAGCTAATGCCACGACCAGTCCATAAATTGTTAAAGCTTCCATAAAAGCCAGACTAAGCAATAAAGTACCTCGTATTTTACCCTCTGCTTCTGGTTGTCTCGCAATACCTTCTACGGCTTGGCCCGCAGCAGTACCTTGACCAACCCCAGGTCCAATAGAAGCAAGCCCTACAGCTAATCCAGCAGCAATAACGGAAGCAGCAGAAATAAGTGGATTCATGGTAAGTTCCTCACACCAAAAAAAGAAATGGTTAATGATACAACCAACCAATGAATTAGTACTTAATCTACTTCTTTTTCTACTTCTACTTTGACTATTTACTTTACTAAACTTCTTTTTTTCTTTTTTGATCTTTATCACTAAAATCTATCGGGTCGAAGTAGCTAAAAGCTCCAAATGGAATTCAGAATATTACTGAATTGTCAGAACTACTTCGATATACCGTTTTTCCTTTCTACCTTATGTAAGTATACGGTTTTAGTCATTGCGTTTCCTTGTTTAGAAACTATTCTATTCTTTCTCTTTCATTCAATTCACAATAACAGACAAAATAGAAAAAAGACTTATATGGGAATCCATCTAAATGCAGTGGGCTAGAAAAAAAAGAGATAGGGATAATTACTATTTAACTAGTAAATAACATATACTTTTATTCTTCCATAACGTAAATCGCCTGCACTTTTTTTTTATTCTATTAAATCTATGAAATCGTATTCTGGAACCATTCTTCGAAACATACACAAGTACTCATAGGCATTACATATACATATATGTAGTAGTATGTAGTAGGATCCCCAACTTTTCTTTCTCTTCCAAATTCCAAATTCTGCAATATCATCTATCTTTCTTCATATATACATACATGTAGCTATTTGTATTTTATTCTCCAACCCAGTGGATTATATTGAACCCCACATTGCTTGAATTGGGATAAGCTTCACGAAATACTATTTCGAAAGTTAGTCAATGATGACCCTCCATGGATTCACCTATATAAGCCGCAGCCAAAGTTGCAAAAATAAGAGCTTGAATACCACTTGTAAATAATCCAAGAAACATGACAGGTATAGGAACTACTGAAGGCACTAAAGAAACAAGAACAACAACCACTAATTCATCAGCCAATATATTCCCGAAAAGTCGAAAACTAAGAGATAAAGGTTTTGTGAAATCTTCTAGAATATTAATGGGTAAAAGTATTGGAGTTGGTTGAATGTATTTCCCAAAATATCCCAATCCTTTTTTGCTAAGACCCGCATAGAAATATGCCACTGACGTGGGTAAAGCTAAAGCAACAGTAGTATTTATATCATTCGTGGGCGCAGCTAACTCCCCATGAGGTAACTTTATGATTTTCCAAGGTAAAAGAGCACCTGACCAGTTAGAAACAAAAATAAATAGGAACATCGTTCCTATAAAAGGAACCCAAGGACCATACTCCTCTCCAATCTGAGTTTTGCTCAAGTCTTGAATAAATTCAAGGACATATTCGAAGAAATTCTGACCGTTGGTCGGAATGGTTTGTGGATTCCGAACAGCTATGATGATTGAACCTAATAAGATCGCAATTACAACCCAAGAAGTGATAAGTACTTGGGCATGAATTTGTAAACCTCCTATTTGCCAATATAAATGTTGGCCTACTTCTACACCTGATATATCGTATAACCCTTTGAGTGTTTTAATGGAACATGGTATAACATTCATATTGTCCTCTAACAGAAATCGAACTTCAAAAAAGGAATTATTTTGATTCAACCATCTCTTTCTCAATTCATATATGTTCATTCATGAATTTCAGTTATAAATCGTATATTTCGGATACCAAGAAATCACATAAAAAAAAAAAATACCAATCTTTTTCTCTTTTAAATATTATTTGCTAGTCAAAACATAGTTCAAAATCCAAAAGATGCAAACCAAAATAGTAACAATCAAAGAGAGTTCACCAAAAACAAACTAATCTTCTTCTTTCTTCTTCTTAATGATAAGAGTAATGATAAGATAATCAACCATTTTTTATATAACTAGAATGACCCTCACAAATTGCAGATACTAATTTCGTAAGAATCAATCGAATCGAAGCTATAGCATCATCGTTGGCTGGAATAGAAATATCTGCAAAATCTGGATCACAATTTGTATCGATTAAACAAATCGTCGGAATACCCAAAATGACACATTCTCGAAGAACCGTATATTCTTCTTGCTGATCAACGATAATTACAATATCGGGCAATCCCGTCATATATTTGATCCCACCCAGATATGCTTGCAAGGTAGATAACTTTCTCTTCAACATTGCTGCATCTCCTTTGGAGAGACGATCGAATTTCCCCATCTTTTGTTCTGCTCTTAAGTCCCTGAACTTCTGAAGTCTTGTTTCTGTAGTAGACCAATTCGTTAGCATACCACCAAGCCATTTTTTATTAACATAATGACATCGAGCCCTTATTGCTGCTGATGCTACTAAATCCGCTGCTTTATTTTTGGTGCCAACGATTAAGAATTTTTTTCCCCTACTTGCTGCATCAAAAACTAAATTGCAGGCTTCTGATAAAAAACGAGCAGTTATAGTAAGATTTGTAATATGAATACCTTTACGCTTTGCAGAGATGTAAGGAGCCATTCTAGGATTCCATTTATTAGTACCATGACCAAAATGAACTCCCGCTTCCATCATTTCTTCCAAATTGATGTTCCAATATCGTCTTCCCATTTTCCCACACTTTCTCTTTTTCTTTTTTTTTTTCAAAGAGATTCAGTACCTTGTGAAATAAATAATTGTTCCGACGGAACCTTCTACCAGGATTGACCATTGATCTACGACCCAAACCATGAATTTCATTCTTTATTTTTTATTTCATTGATTACGAAATCCATAATTGGACCAGAGAGTTAAAGTAAAAAGAATGAACCTCTTGTTAGGAATTAGTAAATTACATTATGTAAATGATTGATCTGATATCTCATGGAAAGTGTTTGGGGCACAAGAACAAAATAATTCTCTATGGTGTAACAAAATATCTCTCATTTCCAACTCAAATAGATTCTTCCTTTTGATTTTCAAATGAATGTTTTTGTCTTGCTTTGAACGATGTACTAATTTGTTGAATCCAGTACCAACCGGTATAATCCCCCCCAGAACAACGTTCTCTTTCAGGCCTTTCAACCAATCAATACGACCTCGTAGAGCAGCTTTTGCTAAAACTCGAGCAGTTTCTTGAAAACTCGCTTCGGATATGAAACTTTGAGTATTCAGAGATGACTTCGTTATTCCCAATAAGATTGCCCGATAACAGATCGCTTCGTCCAAAACGCGCCCTGCTCGCTCTGCTCGCAACAATCCAATAAATTCCCCAGGTAAAAAAACATTAGACATTCCATCTTCTGAAACCAAAACTCTTGATGTTACTTGACGTACAATAATCTCTATATGTCTATTATGGATCTGTACCCCCTGGGATCGATAAACTTTTTGGATCTTATTAACCAAAGAGATACGACTTTGGGCTATGGTTAGTTCAGCTCCAATCAAGAATCCCCAGGGGATCCCAAGAATCCTTCGGATACGTTCGTCCCAACCTTCAACTCTTCTTTCGAGGTTCATCGATATTGAATCAATTGAACGAACTTCTAAGATTTGTTCCACTTTTGGAAGACCTTGCGTTATGTCACCAGATCTCGATTTTTCATATATAAATGTAATTAATGTATCTCCTTCATAAAAGGTTTCCCCATAATGGCCATGGACAGTTGCTCCTGGAGTGACCAAATAGGGCTTAGCTGATCTTATAACTAAAGAGTCAACATAAACAATGAAAATTTGACCAGATTTTTTTATGCGTGATCCATATTTCAATAGACATACATTTTCACAAAGGAATTGCCCAAGGTTAATTATTGTCCATGATTCTTCACAAGAATCGTGATGGAGAAAATACCAATTCAAATGGAATGAATTCCAAATGATGTTACTGCATGGATCGGGATTATAAATCCTACTATTTTCATCTAGGAAACAGTATTGAAATGGAAGTACTTGAAGCACTTGGAAAGTCTGTTGAAAATTTTCAAGTAAAAAATCTTTCTTTAAAAAGACTTGATTATAAGTTCTTAAATAGTAAGATGAACGAGATTTTACTATTTTAGGCACAATAATACCTAAAGGACCCAACAAATTCCTAATTGGAGTCATGGGATCCGATTCTTTTGTCGCATTATTATATTTCGAAATATTGAAGGGGCTAATTCGAGAACTATTGGATGATGACAAAATTATGAAAGATTGGCATTCCTTATTTCGATTCAACAACGTACCAAGAGTCCCCTGATGTTGGGGAAATGATTGAATCTTCGTCTTGGAATCAAAAGGATTTCTATGGATACGATCCAATTCATTATTGGAAATCAATCCTGAATCTGCCGTATCATACCTTTTTTCGGTATACAAAATAGTGGACTTTACTAACTCAATTCGGATGAAATCACGAAACAGATCATTTGCCCTTATTTCGACAAAAGAAACATGAGCCTCTTCTTCTATAGAACTCTTTTTTTCTTGGTCCCAAGTCAATACTAAGCAAGCCCGAACTAATTGAATACTTGTGTGAGAGATTCCTCGAATTGACTTGCCATTTCCATAAAGTATATAATTGACAATTCGAAGTTGGACATTATCTTTTTCCTGCAAGAGATCCTGAGAGAAAAGTGTTGCTAAATTGATCCCATCGGCTATTTCATATGTGACTACGGGCCGAACCAAAACAAAATACTTTTTTTTAGTAGGTGTAATGCGTTGGACATAGATCCAATTTTTCCATTTTTTTGATCCTTTAGAATCCTTTTTTCCCATTCCTGGTGGTATCAAAATGCCACTGTGCCTAGATATTTTATCCACCTCTCCAGAAAAATGAATATCTCCAGAAAAGATTTTAAGTTCCATACTCTTTTTTTTTCTCTCCACTCGGACTAATCCACCTACTCGACTTCTTGTATTTATATTTAAAGCAAGTCGTGTATCTACTCCAATGATACTATTGTTCCGGACCATTATGGGCGAAGATCCGGGTAAGATATGCACTTCCTCGGGAATGAAAAAAAATCGATCTACTTTCATTTGCATTTGGTATTTCGGACTCAATTCTTTTACTCCTCGATACTCAATCAAATCCTCTTTTTTTACGATTGAATCTACTTCGACAATCCCATATTTAGTAATTCCCGAACTGCTTCTTCTGTATCGCGGATCATCAAAATAAGCAAGAATACTATTTCTACGTAAAATACCATTTATAGGTATTTGAATCGAAATACCAAAACAGGGTATTAGTTTCTTTTCTTGTTCTTGATCATATTGTAAGGGAATCACGAATCTATTTCTTCGCTTTTTCGCCAAGGAATTCTCTTGACGGATATAAGTAGAAGGCTCTATGGGATTCCAATGACCCTTGGATATGATTCGATAAAGTTTTGAATAGTCAAGAATTTCCCTATCTTTTTTACCAAAAGTATCCAACAATTTATGTCTTACTTGATCATTAGTCAGTGAGAGATCAAAGATAGATCTTTCTTTGAGAGAAAAAGAATTAGCATTCATTTGATCTTGATCCTTGTGGAGTGAAAAAGATACTATATTAGATCTGCATAGACCTCCTGCTAATATCCATAAATGACTTGTTTTTGGTAATAGATGAACATTACTATATGGATATTCGGGCGCATGATAGCCAGCAGTACTCCAGTGCATTTCTCCTTCTGACTCAGAATAAATATGTTTTTGAACCCTCTCTTTAAAATGAAAAGCGAACGTTCCGGCACGAATCTCAGCAATCACTTGTTCTGATTCTACATATTGATCATTTTGAACTAAAATCAAACTTTTTGTTGGAATATTCACATTATGTATAATATCTCGACTCTCAATAGTTACATACAAGTCTATAAAACATAGAAAAGCAGGATGCCCATGACGGGTACGTGTGGGATGAACCAAATCCTCATCAAATTTTATTTTTCCATTAGAGGGAGCTCGTACATGTTCGGCAGTACCACCCGTGAATACTCCGCCGGTATGAAAAGTTCTTAATGTTAGTTGAGTCCCCGGTTCCCCAATTGATTGACCCGCAATAATGCCTACAGCTTCTCCCAACTCGACCAGGTCACCATGAGTAGGACTCCGGCCATAACATAATTGACAGATCCAAGATGTACTCCTGCAAGTAAAAGGGGTTCGAATATA